GCGTCAACTATATCAACTGTACTTAAACTGTTAGATAATCCTAGTCGGTGATAACATTACTGTTCCCATCGCTATTACAGAACCGTACATGAGATTTTCACTTCATACGGCTCCTCGAAGGCCATAAATAAATGTAAGGACCGGTCCGATTATTTATCTTGATATATCCCTAGGATAGATAGGATTCAAACCTATTGGACGGTTCTGAATTAGACCAATTGAATTCTGTCTGTTATAATAATAAATACAAAAGGTACTTCTGAATTGATCTCATCCCTTAATAATTTGAATTTGTTGAGTAATAATTAAATTCTTCAATAAAATACTCCTTTAGAATTATCAATAACCCATCGTTTTCGATTACGTAAAAAATTAGACACTAGTTTATGAATTATGACATAAATTGTATTTCCATGAATATGGATATAATAAAGAATCCAAAGGGATCCCTCTTTTTTGATTTTAATTGTATTATATTATTAATTATTCTTTCTTTTTTTCGTTCCTATTCTTCTTTTTTTTATGTGCAAAACAAAAGGGGACTTAAAAAAATTAAAGGATTATTTCGTTTCTGATAGTCATTTATTTAATCAGTGGATAGGAGGATACTCTGGATCGGAATTGTGGGGAGTACTGCCTGATTATTTCTACCAACTTAAAGCCCCAATTAGTATTCTTTTTATATTATGCAGAAATGCTCTTTTGGAGAATTTACATAATCTCCATTACTAATCCTTTGTGTATCTTGGTGTTTCTAACCATCCACTCATTTTTTATCAATCCCCCTTCCTTTATGGTAATACATGTATGGTAATTCATACAAACGGTAGTAAAAACTCAATAAGGTTGGTCTTTTGAGCCCGCTTCAAGACAGGATGACTAATCAACCAATTTTGGGGTAAACGCTTTTTTCCGCTTATAATTTTTTTCCACTTAATTCTTATACATAGAAAATGAGACTCAATATTTTTACTGCGGATTCAAATGAAATTCAAATCATAGTATATTAATGTATATTCAAAAATAAAAAAATTAGAATATTATTATTTTTTATTATATAAAAGTAAATGAATGGAAATGAATAAATAGAAGCTGTTTTATTTCACTCATATAACTATCTGATTTAGTTCATCAATCCGAATTCCAAATAAAAATAATGAAAATCAGGATATCTATTCCATTTTGTCTATCCCTTTCCTATAAAGAAGAAAAGAAATAAAGACGAAAAGAAAGGACCATGGAAAAGTTTCTGTCTCAACGAATCACACGTAGAGATATTGATAACACACATAGAGTTAATGGTATTTCATAACTAATCGATTGAGCAGCAGCCCGTAGACCACCCAAAAAGGAATATTTATTATTTGACCCATATCCTGACATAAGAAGTCCAATGGGAGCAATACTCGAAATAGCAATCCATAAAAAAACACCGATATTGAGATCAGCTAAAACAAAGTTATAGCCAAAAGGAATTACTGAATAGCTTACTAGAATTGATATGACTGATATGGATGGTCCAATACTGAATAAACGAATATCTCCCCTAGATGGAATAAGATTCTCTTTGAAAAGTAGTTTTGTTCCATCTGCTAGAGCTTGAAGAACTCCCAAAGGACCGGCGTATTCAGGTCCAATACGCTGTTGTATCCCTGCGGATATTTCTCTTTCTAACCATACAATCACTAGTACACCTATTGTGATTCCCAAGACAAGAGTAAAAATAGGGACAAGTACCCATATAATTCCATAGACCTCTTTTAAAGATTCCAATCTGGAAAAAGAATTGATATCTTGTACTTCTGTTGTATCAATTATCATTTCAACGATCAACTTCTCCCATAATGATATCTATGCTACCTAGTATTGTCATAATATCAGCCAATTTCATTCTTTTAACTAACTGAGGAAGAATTTGCAAATTGATAAAACCTGGGGGACGAATTTTCCATCTCCAAGGAAAACCATTCTGATCCCCTATTAGAAAAATTCCTAATTCTCCCTTTGGGGCTTCAACTCTCACATAAAGTTCTTGTTTCGGTAATTCAAACGTCGGAGACGGCTTTTTACTAATGAATCGATATTCAAAATCATTCCATTCTGGATCCTTTTCTCTATCAAAGCAGCGGATTTCTAAATTCTCATATGGCCCCCCCGGAATTCCTTCCAGAGCCTGTTGAATAATTTTTATGGATTCCACCATTTCACCAATTCGTACTAAATAACGAGCTAATGAATCTCCTTCTTTTTGCCATTGAACTTCCCAATCAAATTCCTCGTAACACTCATAATGATCAACTTTACGTAGATCCCATTGTATTCCGGAAGCCCGAAGCATTGGTCCTGATAAACCCCAATTTATTACTTCCTCTCCACCAACAATGCCTACTCCCTCAACCCGTTCTAAAAAAATGGGATTTCGCGTAATAAGTTTTTGATATTCAACAACTCCTGTTAAAAAATAATCGCAGAAATCCAAACATTTATCTATCCAGCCATGAGGTAGATCAGCCGCTACCCCTCCGATACGAAAATAATTATGCATCATTCTCATACCTGTGGCAGCTTCGAATAGATCATATATTAATTCTCTTTCTCTGAAAATATAGAAGAAAGGGGTTTGTGCACCAATATCTGCCATAAAAGGTCCCAGCCATAGTAGGTGAGAAGCTATACGACTCAACTCCAACATAATTACTCGAATATAGCTGGCTCTTTTAGGTACTTGAATATTTCCTAACTGTTCCGGTCCATTTACGGTTATTGCTTCGGTGAACATAGTAGCTAAATAATCCCAACGTGTTACATAAGGCAAATATTGTACAATTGTTCGGTTTTCCGCAATTTTTTCCATCCCTCTATGTAAATAACCCAATATTGGTTCACAATCAATAACATCCTCACCATCTAGAGTAACAATGAGTCGAAGAACACCATGCATTGATGGGTGGTGAGGACCCATATTGACTATCATGAGGTCTTTTCTTGTAGCTGGGGCATTCATAGGTTTTTCCTCGATTCATTCTTCCATGAATTGCTTAAAACAAAAATGAGTTCATCAAAATTCAAGATCTAATAAATCGAATAATTCAAAATGACTCTTCAAATTAATGAGTTTGTGACTCCCGAATATCGAACTGATTAATTAATTTTTTATAACGTATTCTATTTTTCTTTGACAAATAAGACAGGAGTCGTTGCCGTTTTCCCAGAATTTTACGTAAACCCCTTTGAGATAAATAGTCTTTTCTGTGCAATTCCAAATGTGAAGTAAGTCTTCGTATCTTATTGGTAAAATGGAATACTTGAAATTCAATCGATCCCGGGTTTTCTTCTTTTTTTTCTTGTGAAATAACAGGTATAAATGAATTTTTTACCATAAAATGAAAGCTTCTCCCCTCCCCCTTTTTTTTTTAGATTCTAGATATTTTTATTGATCAGTAATAATAATGACATTCATTTTCAATTTGGTATATACAATAATCTTCGTTTTCTTAAGAATTCCTGATTTTTTTTTTTTCAAATTAATTATTATTAATCAATCCAATTCAAATTGGTATACAAAAAATACTATATTTATGCATTCACAAAAGAAAAATTGTAGACTTCAAATAAGAAAGAAGATTTTGTTGATTCATTTATAGATCTAATGGATATATCATTGAATTAGTATCATGCCTCAGAATAGAAGGTAAGACAATGCGTGTCTGCATCTATTTGTCTTCCCATACCAGATATGTTACGGGAAATAGAAAAAAAAAAAACGTAGATTAACTAATTTTCAATCGCGGATACATATGTATCCTTACCATACTGAAACGACTGCCATTATTGGTATCAAACCAATAGCGATTCATACAAGCTAAATCTTCTAATCGATAATTTGGCCAAAGAAATAACTTTAAATTAATTAGTTTTTTTTTCTCTCTATCAAGATCTTTACTTGTAGTTAAAACTTGCCAGCAATTATTCACTTTATTCTCATTGTAAAATGCCGTATTTCTATTCCTAGGATTGAAACAAATTAGAATTCTCAATTCTCTACGACGTCTAGCGGATAAAATATTTTCAGGAACAAGCAAATCATAATGATTTTTTTCTTTATTTTCAGTCAGCTTTTGATCTGTTGTTCTTGTAATGGATTTATCTAAATTCTTCTTATCAACATAGCTTTTTTTTCGGTATCTTTGATTAATTTGGTGCTTTCTCTTATGAATCAACGAAAGGCTTATGGTTTGATACATAATAAATTGTTCATGATTTTTTCTAGACAGACGAGTTGGTTCGATATTCAATATTCCTTTTTTCATCAATTCCGTATTTTTATTCAATTCTGTAAGAGTTAAATCCGGTTGATTCTGAATTTTCATAATATCTAGACTTAGTTCTCCTCTTTGAATAGAGGCTATAGCAATTTCTTTTAGATTTATCAATCTAAGCAGGAGACAATATACTTTTATATTATTCAGTATTTTTTCATTTAAGTAATCACACCAGTTCAATTGAAAAAGCAAATACCTTCTTAGGAAGCAATTAAGTTCTGCTTCGATGTTGTTCTTGTATTTCTTTTCTTTTACACCCTTTTTTATGTCCGATCCTGCATAATCTTCTTCAACATCTTTTTCTTTCTTTGAGAGAGATGCTTGAAGATTTACTCGGTCTGCGTATTCTGTTTTTCCTTGATTTCGTTTTTCTTTTTTTTTTTTCGATGATTTAAAAATATCTATTTTTTTCTTTTCAGTGATGTTTTTTGTTTCATTAACATTTTTATTTACATTAAAATTGAAAAAAAGTAATTTGATTGGTATGATCCATGGGTTACTCGTATATGCATTATAAAATATAAAAAATTTAGAGAAGAAAAAAAATTCCCGATTAGTTATGGAACGATTTAGTATTTCTACATTCATTCCCATCCAATCAAAAAAAGTTTTTTTTTGATTGGATGGGTTGATTTCTTGATGAAACGTAAAATAATAATCGGTATCGATCCAAGCCCCAAAATCCACTTTATTTCTAAGACAAAAATTCAGAATTCTCCAATCAAAATACTTTCTATCCAGATTTTTTTCCATATCTAGAATAGAATCTTCTGCTATATAATTCTTGATAGGAATATCATCCGTCATATCAAATAATTTTTTTTTACATGTGTTGTAATTATAAGAAATCGCTTGGTTATTATTTGCTTGGAATGGCGATCTATATCCATAAATATATGAGTCCTTCTTATCTGCATAATTAATAGATTTATATGATAAAAGATCATACCCATATTGTATTTTTTTTTTTTTTTTTAATGAGTCTACTTCTTGTTTTTTGTAAAGAATTAATCTGTTTTTTTCATATGAATGACATTTGGTTAAATCTTTATTTTGAGCCACATGACGTTCATTCATTCTATTTCGCCATTTTCGTGGGACTAATCTAGACCATCCACTCTGAGATAAATCGTATTGATAATGACCTTTTAACCAATTTGTCCATTGATTCATTACAGAATTAGGAGGGTTCTTATGTTTTAATTTTGAATGGCATATTCCTTGTACTCCAAAAAAATAATCCTTTATCTCATTCTTAAGAAAAAGAAGTCTTCCATGATATTCAAAAACAGATCTTAATTTATACTTATATAAGTTAATAACTTGGGCTTGTGATAATTTGTAAAATACATATGCTTGTGACAAAGAGGATACGTCACAAAAATTCTGTGAATTCCTATTCCAAATTGATTTTTTTATAGTAGAAATAAAGTGAATTAGACGTTTATTTTTTTTATCAATTCTTTCTTCATTTGCTTCATTATTGTAAATGTATTTATTAAGAATTTTTTTTGTTGATTCAAGAAAAAGTTGTACATTGATCCTAGGAATATTAATGATACATACAAAGATATCTATGTATACTTTTTCCATGAAAAATTTAAAAAAATAATGTGATTTACGGGCTAATCGAACATTTCTTCTTTGTAATATCTCCCAAATATTTTTTTGTAATTCTAATCTTTTATCATCATAAGTTGTTTTCTTAGACCAAATATTTCTCTCTGAAATTAGAAACCCCTTTTTCTTGTCTTTTGTAAATTTTTCTATTTGTTTTATGATTGTCTTTCTTCTATCATTCCAATTTTTTATTTTTTTTTCTGTCAATGAATAATTTGTCCAATTAATAGATTGAATTGGAATGGCTGATTCATAAATCATTGGATTACTGTTAATGATTGTTGAATCTTTTTGAATTTCATTCAATTCATATGTTTTTCTCAATCCAAATATAAATAAAAGATTTGATAGTGCTAATTTTTTTATTTTTTCTTTTAGAAATAGAATCTTTTTGAGAATACTTTTGATGATCCCTTGTGCTCTTTCTTTTGAGACATTTAGAAAAAATTTAGTTCTTTCGTTTAAAACTTTTAGAACTAAAAAAAATTTCTTTTTCCAATTGTTAATTTTTTTTTTAAGTTCTTTTAAAATGGGATCAAAAAAAGAAAGTTGGTTTCGGGAAGAAGAAGAAAAGGGCAATTCTACTTCCATTCCGAAAACTGTTAAAAAGCAAAAATCCACTTTTTTCACTTTTTTTTTCATTGTATGTTTTTCCTTTTGAGGGGATCGTAGCTTAGATCTGTGCCAAGGTTTCAGACGAAAAGGAAAAAGGATCTTTATTTGAATACCCTCAGTTAGCCAGTTTTTCGGAAATTCTGTTTCGGATAATGGAACGGCATTATAGGTGCATTTAATATACATTTCTCTATTCCAATCCTTTAAATCCTCTGACCATTCGGGAAATTGAAATAATAATATACGAACGATATTTTTAATTATTATCAATGAAGGTAATATAATATATTTTCTAATAATCGATTGGGTTACTAATAAAAAACCCCTTATTACTTGAGCATATATAATGCTATCCCAGGCTTCTGCTATTTCTATACGTTTTTCTTCTTTTTTTTTCTTAATTTCTTTTGTCTTTTCCTCTGTATAATCCGAAATTTTCAACTCTGTATTTTGATTTTTCCACATCCTATTTTTAAAAAGAAAAAAGATTTTCATTGGCTCGAAAAGATCAAAAGAAAAGAAAGAGGGTTTGTCAATTTTGTCCAAAAAAAGAGGGGAATGCGCGCTTGCTTGAAAAAGTTTCCAAGTAACAGTTTTACGTCTTTGAACGCGTCTAGATCCTTTGATTATGTCTCGCCGAAAATCCGGTAGTTGTGAATAACGTATTAAAGCTAACTCATCTTTTTCATCCGAATTATCAGTATCCTTGGTATTCGTATAAATATCGTCAATTTCTGAGTCAGTAGTCAAAATCACTACACGTTTGGCCTTTCTTGAACGAATTTCATAATCCTCTGTTTGACCAGTTTTTTCCAGGTATTCTATCTCGTCAATTAATTTGTATGACCATCGAGGAACTTTTTTACAGGTTTCTTTTATTCCAATACATTTTTTTCTTTTTTTAATTGTTTTATCGTTCGGATCAGTTATAATTGCGTCGAAT